AATCAGATACATTTCGAGTTTTTGAGAACCATTTAAATCAAGTAGTAATTTAAATGGTTCTCAAAAACTCGCACAAACTTTCGTTATATATGGGATTACTATGTATTTCAATCCGTTTCTTCAATTAGATGTTAATGTGAATGAACCATAACTATGTAGTCCTATTCCTAATAGATTAACCCCAAAATAGCATATCCAAATTATAAGAAATCCCATGGAAGCCACAATTGCCGAATTCACACCTTGCAAACTCCGATTTGTTCTAGTATGTAAATAAATAGCAAATATGGTCCAAGTAATAAATGCCCAAGTTTCCTTGGGGTCCCAATTCCAATAAGATCCCCATGCCTCATTAGCCCATACTGCTCCCGAAAGAATACCTATGGTTAAAAAGGTAAACCCTAGACTAATGACACGATAACTCCAATGATCCAATCGCTGAGTCAATTGATACCTGTGATAATTTCGAAATGAAAGAAAAGAAGTGTTTTGTAAAACATTTCTTTTTTCATTCAAGTAGTGGATCTCATCAAAGGAAAATGACCCAATTAGTAATTGATTGCTTTTGCCAAAAATACCTATGTTTTTTCGAAATGTAATGACTAAAAGAGCTACTGATAATAACGATCCACATAAAAGAGCTGCATAGCTCAATAACATCATACTTACGTGCATCATTAACCACTGGGATTGTAGAGCAGGCACTAATATTGCGGATTGATGCATTTCAGTTGAAAGACCCGAAGTGGCAAAGCCTTGGGTAAAAATAGCGCTTGGCGCGGTTATTGCGCTTAAATCATTTTTATGGTTCCCTATTTTAGGAACCATATGAATAATGGAGAAACTCCATGAAAGGAACATTAATGATTCATATAAATCACTTAACGGGAAATGTCTCGAATAAATCCAACGAGTAACTAATAATCCTGTTATACAGAAAAAAGTGGCTATCATGCCTTTTTCTGACGGATCACATAGTCCTACGATTTCATGGACTAATAAAGTCACCAAATAAATCGTAATGACAATTGAAATGATCGAAAAAGAGATGTGAGTGAATATATGTTCTAAAGTCGCAAATATCATAAAAAAAAATCATTAAAAAAAAGAGGGGTTCCTCAATTACGGAATGTAAATTCCGAATTAAATTCATTATAGGATCTAATGTGTCCTTTTTAGAGGATGCCGCCACTCGGACTCGAACCGAGATGCTCTAGCACTGCTTCCTAAGAGCAGCGTGTCTACCGATTTCACCATGGCGGCTTGATCGAAATAATAATAGCCCATATGATGTTCAATCGTCGAGATTGAAAGATTCAATGCAATATATTTTAGGAAACGTTAGAATCGATGAATAAAGACTCGTTCAAATGAATATTTGAACTTCAATAATCCTTAGTATCCCGATATGGTGTCATTTTTAACAACAGGCTTTCACGTAGTATAAGTTCTTCTGGAACAGTTGGAACTAGATGGTTATGTCCTCAGTTGAGGTCTAGAACTAAGAATTGTCCCTTTTTTATATAATTTTTTGATGATTCATTTCTCATTTATCTGATTTCATGGATCGGAAATGAAAAAAGATTCATTTTTCACTGAACAAAAGAAAATAAATAGGATTTTTTATGTATCACAATTGGATAACTACATCCAAGGGATTTCTATAAATATTTAGATAGTTTGGTATCAAAACTGTATTAATGGTTGGGATCCTCATTGTATACATAATTCGTGTGAGGATTTACCGAACCAATTAGGTATTGGGCTGCACATAAAACAAAAGAGTTTCAATCTCTATTGGAATTCTACGCTATGTACTTTACTTATAAATAAAGTATATTCTATATAAAATAGATTGATCGATCCTACGGTCCAAACATAGGATCTATTTTGGATTAAGGAAGATTGAATTATTCTTCGTACATAAATATCGACCTAAAGGGGATCCGGGGAGTTTTTATTGATTGGGTCGAAACAAGAGGGAATCTATGTAGTGATTCGGAGAGTTACAAAGCAAAGTCTTAAAATATATATTTCAATCAATTAGTTTCAAGGATCCATTCATTTTTACTACTGTCGTTCATACTTGTTTCAGATCTTCCAAAAATCTTAATGATGTATAACTATTGGAGATACATAATCGAATAAACTTCTTCCTAAAAAAAGAAACTTCTTCCTAAAAAAAATCTTTTTTTTTGGGGGGGGGGGAAATAACAACCCCCATCTCGCGAATTATCAAAATCTACTATAATGAAAAGTGAAACCTTGTATTTTGTGTTTAACTATTTCTTTTTTGTTGTTGTTTTTCAAACAACAACAAAAAAGAAATAGTACCGTTCTTAGAACCCAATAGACAGAATAATTCTTATTCTACATACCACAACAGCCGGTTCAGTTCTATCTCATATAGATGAGTTCAAAACATTAGTTAATGTGAATTATTCATCTTATAAATCATCCAATTCATCGAGTCATGTCGATTCAGATTATTCCAAGGCTTTATTACTTGTTTGTCGCACAAAAAAACTTTTTGAATGCCCGGTAGAAATAGATTTAGCTAAAGATAAAGCTTTTACCGCCGCCCAATATCCCTTTTTCTTCCAAATATTTCTACGAATACGCTTTTTTGAGATAGAAGTACGTTTCTTTGGAACCGCCATTTTAAAATAAAGAAGTTACTTTTATAGTTGGATGTGAAAGACATGTATTGTTCAAAATGGCTCGTTCTTGCTATTCATTATCTATATTTATTCCATAGCGGATACTTCCTTCATAACATACAAAAATATAGATACGTGTGCATCACATAGAGTACACTAGGGATAAAAAAAGAAATAGAAAAAAGAAAAACGATTTTCAAAGGAATTTTTTTTTGTTCCACATCTCTATTACATACAATGCCCGAAGAAAGAAGAATTCGTACTAATTTGTACCTTCATATCTTCATTCCGATCTATGTCTATGAGGTCCGCTACCATAGAAATCGAACCGGTTGTTGTTGATAAGAATCAAAAAGGGTTCCAATTCATATCTCAATCTCAGTCTATTTATATCTCGTTGTCTTACATTGAATAAATCGAAAAGCTTAAGAATCCTTACCTAATTTAAGAAAATAATAATTTAAAATTTTTCTATTAATTGACCAAGCTCGAGGATAGAGTACGATTGGTAGTTAATCTGTTAAACGATACATTACTTGAGAAAGGTAATTTTAGTAATCTCTTATTTCAGTTCTATGCGAAGTGACGAGTATCATAGGATTTCCTATAAACATAAGTTTATTTTATTGGAATAGAAGCCAATCAATCAGTTCTACAATGAATTAATTAATGACTCCGAATAAACTAACTAAAATAACTAGTATTTTATTGGGTCGAGTTATTGGCGGATTCTATGATCCATATCCCAATAGAGTACTTTTACCTTTTTTTGGTGTCATTCCTTTTCCTTACTATTTACTATATGGATATCAATCGCCGTAATAGTGGAATGATTGAAAATCTCATATTCTTTCTTTATCTTAATAAATATCTTAGTTAATAACTAAATGGTCAGTTTTAACCAGTGACTTGGTCATTTGAACAATTGTAACTTCTTGATTTAAATTTCTTTTTATTCAATACGATATTTGGGAAAGAATCGGAATAATTAAGAATTCAAAATCCTATTTGAGTTCTTTTCTATCTTGATTTTTATTTATTTATTTGACTTCCGAAAGAGAGAAGAGCTGGTGAATCGGAAACAATTAATAAGAATAAAAAAAGTTTGATTTTCTTATGGAACATACATATCAATATGCATGGATCATACCTTTCGTTCCACTTCCAGTTACTATGTCAATAGGATGGGGACTTCTGCTTGTTCCGACTGCAACAAAAAATCTTCGTCGTATGTGGGCTTTTCCTAGTGTTTCATTGCTAAGTATAGTTATGGTTTTTTCGGCCGATCTGTCTATTCAGCAAATCAATGGCAGTTCTATCTATCAATTTCTATGTTCTTGGACCATCAATAATGATTTTTCTTTAGAGTTCGGCCACTTGATCGACCCACTTACTTCTATTATGTCAATACTAATCACTACTGTTGGAATCATGGTTCTTATTTATAGTGACAATTATATGTCTCATGATCAAGGATATTTGAGATTTTTTGCTTATATGAGTTTTTCCAATACTTCTATGTTGGGATTAGTTACTAGTTCCAATTTGATACAAATTCATATTTTTTGGGAACTGGTGGGAATGTGTTCGTATCTATTAATAGGTTTTTGGTTCACACGACCAATTGCAGCCAATGCTTGTCAAAAAGCGTTTGTAACTAATCGTGTAGGGGATTTTGGTTTATTATTAGGAATCTTAGGTTTTTATTGGATAACAGGTAGTTTGGAATTTCGGGATTTGTTCGAAATCTTCAATAACTTGATCCATAATAATGGGGTCAATTCTTTATTTGCTACTCTGTGTGCCTCCCTATTATTCCTTGGTGCAGTTGCTAAATCCGCACAATTTCCCCTTCATGTATGGTTACCTGATGCCATGGAGGGGCCCACTCCTATTTCGGCTCTTATACATGCTGCTACTATGGTAGCAGCGGGAATTTTTCTTGTCGCTCGGCTTCTTCCCCTTTTCACAGTCATACCTTACATAATGAATCTCATTTCTTTGCTAGGTATAATAACGGTACTATTAGGAGCTACTTTAGCTCTTGCTCAAAAAGACATTAAGAGAAGTTTAGCCTATTCTACAATGTCTCAATTGGGTTATATTATGTTAGCTCCAGGGATAGGTTCTTATCGAGCTGCTTTATTCCATTTAATCACTCATGCCTATTCGAAAGCATTATTGTTTTTAGGATCCGGATCGATTATTCATTCAATGGAACCCATTGTTGGATATTCTCCAGATAAAAGTCAGAACATGGTTCTTATGGGTGGTTTAACCAAATATGTGCCAATTACAAAAACTACTTTTTTATTAGGTACACTTTCTCTTTGTGGTATT